AAAATCAATTTATAACCATTTTTAAACTCCAAATTTACTATTTTATTTTATTAAATTATTCCTTGATTATTTCTATTATATAGGGGAAGGTTTTTTCCTTAAAATAAGTCTAAATTTTGATTTCATTTTTTTATATATTTTTAAATTTTAAGTAAAAAAAAAAAGAAATTTCGAAATTTCTTTTTTTTTTTACTTAAAATTTAAAAATATATAAAAAAATGAAATCAAAATTTAGACTTATTTTAAGGAAAAAACCTTCCCCTATATAATAGAAATAATAAATGACTTATCTTTTAATATTAATAATTTTTTCACTAATTTTTTCTTTTATAAAGAATTATTTACATTTTATGAACGTTTTAATTATTTTTGAATGTTTTATTTTAATTTTATTTTTATATTTAAATATATTTCAAGAATTATATTTATTAATAATATTTTGTGTATTTTCAGTATGTGAAAGATCTTTAGGATTAACTTTAATAATTGTTATAATTCGTTGTAATAGCAATGATTATTGTTCTTTAAAACTATTAACTTGTTAATAATAATTTTTTTTTTGAATCACACTTTTATAAGTTTTTGAAAACTTAGGCTAATTTTAATTTTTAAGTTGGGTTTAATAATATTTTACTCCTTAAATACATTTTTTAATAATATAACTTTTAATTTAGGGTGTGATATTATGAGTATATTTATAATTACTTTATCTATTTTTATTTTTTCATTATCTATTTTAGCTAGAAAACATATATTATTTAAAGAAATATTTTTTTTTTTTATTATACTATTACTAAAAATTTTAATTATTTTATTTGCTTCTAATCACTTGTTTATTTTTTACGTGTTTTTTGAATTTAGATTAATTCCTATAATAATATTAATTTTAGGTTGAGGTATAAAAGTAGAGCGTATACAAGCAAGAATTTATTTTTTATTTTATACAATATTTTCTTCATTACCTTTATTATATCAATTAACATTTTATATATTTTTTAATTATTCTAATTTTATATTTTTTTATAATACATCAATGTTTTTTAATTTTTCTACTGTAAAGGATTTTTTTTTTATTTTTTTTTTTACTTTTGCGTTTCTAGTTAAAATGCCTATTTTTATATTTCATTTATGATTACCTAAAGCTCATGTAGAAGCTCCTGTAGGAGCTTCTATAATTTTAGCAGGTATTCTTTTAAAATTAGGTAGTTATGGTCTTATACGAATTATAATTATTATTATAGAAAACTTATATAAATATTCTACTTTTTTAATTTCATTTAGTTTATGAGGGGGATTTATTATTAGGATTTCATGTTTAAATCAATTAGATATAAAAATAATTGTAGCTTTTTCTTCTGTTTCACATATAAGGTTATTAATTATAGGTTTATACAGAATAAGTAAGATAGGTTTTTATGGATCTTTTTTAATTATAATTGCTCATGGGCTATCCTCCTCTGGTCTTTTCTTTTTAGTTAATGTTTTTTATGAACGAACAAATTCTCGAAGATTATTATTTAATAAAGGAATTATTAATTTATCTCCTAATTTAAGTTTAGTATCTTTTTTAATTATTTCTTCAAGAATAGCAGTTCCTCCTACTATTAATTTAATAAGAGAATTTTTATTATCTTATTCTTTAATATATTATTCCTTTATTTTTATAGTGTTATTATTTTTTATACTATTAATTAGTGTTTGTTACTCTATATATATATATTCTTTTAGTCAACATGGAAAATTGTTTAGAGGCATATATTTTTTTAAAAATATATATGTAATTGAATATTTTAATATTTGTATACATTGGGTGCCTCTTAATTTCATAATTATTAAAAGAGATATTTTAAGTCTTTACTTTTAATATATATAATCTTTTAATATATATAATATATATTTCATTAGTTTAAAGTTTAAAACGTTAATTTGTGATATTAAAAAAAATAGTTTTTATGAAATATTAAATATATGCTTATAAATATTTATAACTATTTATAAATTAGAAATGATTAAAATAGTTTAAAGAAAACAGTGTTTTGCAAAAACAAAGTTAAATTAAAAAAAATTTTTTTAATTTAGAATAATTAACATATAAAATGTGTATATTTTGAAAATATAATAAAAATAATTGTTATTTATTATTCTTAATACTACTTCTTAAAATAAATGAAATATATTAACAAAAAAAATATAATGATTACTTTTTTTTTAATTTTAATTTCTTTAAGATTTTTAAGTTTTTTTTTTTTTTTATATATATTAAAATATAAAATTATATATTTTATAATATGAGAAATTATTATTTTAAGTTCAAATTATATACATATAATTTTTTATTTAGATTGAATATCTTTTTCTTTTTTATCTGTAGTTTTCTTTATTTCTTCTATAGTAAGATTATACTCTATAGAATATATCCCACAAAAAAAAAACCAATTTATTAATTTAATTTTTTTATTTGTAATTTCTATAATAATATTAATTTTAAGATTAAATATTATATCAATTTTAATTGGATGAGATGGGTTAGGTTTAGTTTCTTATATTCTTATTATTTTTTTTCAAAGTGATAAATCAAAAAATTCAGGCATATTAACTTTAATATTAAACCGAATTGGTGATGTATTAATTATTTTTTCATCTTGAATTTTATTTATAAAAGGTGGAATAAATTTTTTATTTTATTATAATATTTCTTATAATTTTATTATTATATTTATTATTATTTGTGCTATAACTAAAAGTGCTCAAATTCCATTTAGATCATGATTACCTGTTGCTATAGCAGCTCCTACCCCTGTTTCTTCTTTAGTTCATTCTTCTACTTTAGTAACTGCAGGTATTTATTTAATAATTCGTTTTTACAATTATTTTAACCATTTTTTTTTTATAAAGTTTATTTTAATTATAAGAACCTTAACTATATTTATAGCTGGAATAGCAGCTAATTATGAAATAGACTTAAAAAAAATCATTGCACTTTCAACATTGAGACAATTAGGCTTAATAATAATAACTTTATCAATAAATTTTATTATATTATCCTTTTTTCATTTAATTACACATGCTTTATTTAAAGCCTTGTTGTTTTTATGTTCAGGTATTATATTACATAGTATAAAAAATAATCAAGATATTCGGTTTATAGGATTAATATCAAAATATATACCTTATACTATTATTTCATTTAATGTAGCTAATCTTTCTTTATGTGGATTTTTATTTTTAAGCGGATTTTTTTCAAAAGATTTAATTATTGAAAATTATTTATTAAATGATAATAATTTAACTATTTTTTTTTTTTTATTAGTTTCTACATCTTTAACAGTTAGTTATACTTTTCGTTTAATTTATCATTTATCTTTTTTTAATATAAATAATATTATTATTATAAAAATAAAAGAAAATTTTATTTTTAATATAGTACTTATAGTAATAACTTTATTATCTATAATTATAGGTTCTATATATAATTGATCTTTTCATATAATTTTTTATGAACCTACAATAAGATTATATATAAAATATATTATTCCTTTTATTATTTTTATAGGTTTAAATATAAGTATATTTTTTTTATATAAAAAAAATACTTTTTTTTATTCTATATGATTTTTAAATTATTCAATTGTAAATTTAAAAAATATTCAATTATTTTTAACTAGAAATATTTTTAATAGTTCAAATTTTGGAATTTTTGAATTAATTGGCAGACAAGGTATTTATAAATACATTCTTATACTTTCAAAAATTAATACTTCTCAATTTTTAATTAATTTTAAAACATTAACTTTATTAAGAATTTTTGTTTACAACTTATTAAATTATTTGTAATTATATAAAATATTTTTATAATGAAAATATAATGTTTTAATTAAACTATACAAATTTTAATTAATTGGAATAATTAATATTCAATTATATTATTAACAATAATATACCGCTAAAATTTGGTTTCAATTAATAATTACTTCTATAGTCAATTTAAAGAACCTAAAAATCATTCATGAAAAAGTCCTCAAATTAAAACTGTCAAAAATAAAAATATTATAATTATTCAAATAATAGAATTTATATTAAAAATATTTAATACAAAAGGAATTAAAATAATAATCTCAATATCAAAAATTAAAAAAATAATACTAATTAAAAAAAAACGTAATGAGAAGGGATTTCGTGGAAATCTTATTAAATTAAATCCACATTCAAAAGGAGATATTTTTTCTCAATCATTTTTATTCTTTATTGAGATAAAAAAAGATAATAAAATTAGTAAATAAACAACAACTAAAATCAAAATTCTTATATAAAATATTTTTATTTTATAACGGTTGTTATCTACCAATAATATAAACAAATAAATATAAAAATAATCAAACAACGTCAACAAAATGTCAATATCAAGCAGAGGCTTCAAATCCAAAATGGTGTTTCCTTGAAAAATGGTCTTTTAAAGAACGAAAATAATTAACCGTTAAGAAAGAAGTTCCAACAAATACATGAATACCATGAAACCCTGTTATTAAGAAAAAAGTTGAACCAAAAGTTGAATCAGCTAAAGAAAAAGAAGATTCTATATATTCATAAAGCTGAATTAAAGTAAAATAAATTCCTAATAAACAAGTTAATAATAAACTAAATTTAAATTCTTTTTTTTTAGTTAATAAACTATAATGAGATCATGTTACTGAAAATCCTGAAAGTAATAAAATTATTGTATTTAGTAAAGGAATTTCAATTGGATTAAAAAAAATAATTCCTTTAGGAGGCCAAATTAAACCTAATTCAATATCAGGAGACAATCTTATATGAAAAAATAACCAAAAAAAAGAAATAAAAAAAAAAATCTCTCTAGTAATAAATAAAATTATCCCTAATTGTAAGCCTTTAAAAACTTTTAATGTATGAAGTCCTTGCCATGTACTTTCTCGGGTTACATCTCGTCATCATTGATAAGAAATTAAAGTAAGAGAAGACATTCCTATAATATTTTGAATATTTGAATATTCATTAAATCAATCTACTATTCCAAAAATTATTGTAAAAATTCTTAATGACCCTAAAATAGGTCATGGACTTAATGAAACTAAATGAAATGGATGATTAAAAAAAGTCATATATACTTTTAATGATTTAAAGGTTCTCTTAAATATAAAGTTCTTAATGAAGAGATAACAAAAGCTTGTACAAAACAAACTATAAGTTCTAAAGAAAAAATAGGTAAAATACAAATATAAAATATTAATTTATAAAAAATGTTTATATTTTCGGAAGGACTTAATAAAATTTCTATTAAAATATGACCAGCAATAATATTAGCTGTTAAACGAATAGATAAAGTTATTGGTCGAATAATTAAACTAATTAACTCAATAATAACTAATAATGGAGATAAAATAAAAGGACTTCCTATAGGAGTAATATGAATTAATATATTAAAAGTCTTTTTAAAAAAACCAAGCAAAAAAAAAATAAGGAAAAAAATAAAAGAAAAATAAAAGTTTATATTAACTTGTCTAGTTATAGCAAAAGTATAAGGCAATATTCCAAAAATATTAAAATATAATACAAAAAAAAATAAAGAAATATAAATTAATACTCCTCCAAATAGTTTTTTTCCTAATAACAATAAAAATTCTTTTTTTAAAAAAAAAAAAATATTTATAATTAAGTACATATGTCGAGAGTTAAAATATCAAAATTTTAATGGAAAAAAAAACACTAAAATTATTACTAAAATATTAAATATAAAGTATATATTACCTCTGTAAGGATCAAATGCATTAAATAAATTTAACTTTATTTTAAATAATATACTTTAATTAAATAAATTAAAAAAATAATAAAAAAAAAAATTCTTAAAATAAATCAATTTAAATAAAAAGTTTGTGGCAAATTCTTAAATTAAAAATTCAATTTGGAAAGGCATATAAGCGTGTAAAGGTCCACATAATTCAGTACAAAATCCATTTAATACACCAATATTATATCTAAAAATTTCCAATGTATTTAATCGTCCTGGAATAGCATCAACTTTAACCCCTCCGTCTGGAAATCCTATAGAATGAATTACATCTTGGGATGTAATTAAAATTAAAGTTGGGGTATTAATAGGGATATAAAAATGATTTGATGTATCTAAATTATATATAAAGTAATTAAAATCGGAATTTAAAATATAAGAATTAAATATTTTACCTTTTAATTCAATTGATCAATATCATTGGTTACCTGTTAATTTTAAAGAAAATAAATCTCCAAATAATATTTCTCTTATATATAAAGCTTTTATAGAAAAAATTAAAAATAAACTTAATAAAAAAATAGGGAATAAAAAAAAAGAAAATTCTATAATATGTCTAATAATAATTTTAGATGTTCAATAAGAAAATAAAAAATAAAAAAAGAAAGAAAGCAAAAAAAAAATAAAAATTAAATATATTATAATCATATTATAATATATTTCTAAAATTTCTCCTATAATATGATTAGGTTCAAATCAAATGTCACGATAAAAATTTAAAATTTTATATTTATTAATTAAAATTAATCCCTTAAATTTCAAAAATTTAAATGCAAAATTACAATAAAATATAAATTTGTTAATTTAAATCTTTCCCAAAATCCGTGATTTTCAATAGATTTAAATATTAATCATTCTATATATGATGGAATTCTTAATACAAAAACCATTTTACGAAAACTTATAAATATTTCTAATAAAATCATAATAAAAAAATAAATTCTTACAACTGATATTAATGATCCTATTCTACTTACAAAATTTCAAAATATGAAAAAATCAGGGTAATCAATATACCGTCGAGGAAATCCATTTAATCCTAAAAAATGTTGAGGAAAAAATGTTAAATTTACCCCTAAAAAAATTATTCTAAATTGAATTTTTAACAAAAATTCGTTTATAATTAAATTAGTAATTAAAGGAAATCAGTAAATAAAACCTGAAAAAATTGCAAAAGCTGCTCCTATAGATAAAACATAGTGAAAGTGAGCAACTACATAGTAACTATCATGTAATATAATATCTAGACAAGAGTTTGAAAGAATAACTCCTGTTAAACCCCCTAGAGTAAATAAAAAAATAAATCCTAACCTTCATAAGTTAGTAGATTTAATTAATTTTTTTTTATTTAAACCTCTAAAAGTTGATAACCAACTAAATACTTTTACTCCTGTAGGAACAGCAATTACTATAGTAGCTGAAGTAAAGTAGGCTCGAGTATCAATATCTATACCAATTGTAAATATATGATGTGCTCAAACAATAAATCCTAAAAATCCAATAGATAATATAGCATAAATTATTCCTAAATTTCCAAAACATCTTTTTTTTCCACTTTCATTTGAAATAATTTGAGAAATAATACCAAATCCTGGTAAAATTAAAATATAAACTTCTGGATGACCAAAAAATCAAAATAAATGTTGGTATAAAGTTGGATCACCCCCTCCAGAAGGATCAAAATAACTAGTGTTTAAATTACGATCTAATAATAATATAGTTAAAGCCCCTGCTAAAACAGGTAAAGCTAATAATAAAAGTAAAGAAGTAACAGCAATTGACCACACAAATAAAGTATAATATTCTATACTTATATTAGATATATTAAAAATAGTTGAAAGAAAATTAATAGAACCTAAAAGAGAAGATATACCAGCAATATGTAATGAAACAATAGTTAAATCTACTGAAATACCTCTTCTTAAAGTAGATAAAGGAGGATAAACTGTTCACCCAGTACCTGAACCTTCTTCAATAATTATCCTTGAGAGTAATAAAAATAAAGAAGGAGGTAATAATCAATACCTTATATTATTTATTCGAGGATAACATATATCAGGACTTCCTAATATAATAGGAACTAACCAATTTCCAAACCCTCCTATTATAATAGGTATAATAGTAAAAAAAATTATTATAAAAGCATGGTTAGTTACAATAACATTATATGATTGACCTTGAAGAAAAATATTCCCAGGTTGTATTAATTCTAAACGAATAATTAACCTTATAAACAATCCACAAATCCCAGACCATATTCCAAAAATAAAATATAATATACCAATATCTTTATGATTTGTAGAAAAAAATCAATTTATAACCATTTTTAAACTCCAAATTTACTATTTTATTTTATTAAATTATTCCTTGATTATTTCTATTATATAGGGGAAGGTTTTTTCCTTAAAATAAGTCTAAATTTTGATTTCATTTTTTTATATATTTTTAAATTTTAAGTAAAAAAAAAAAGAAATTTCGAAATTTCTTTTTTTTTTTACTTAAAATTTAAAAATATATAAAAAAATGAAATCAAAATTTAGACTTATTTTAAGGAAAAAACCTTCCCCTATATAATAGAAATAATAAATAGAAAATTTAATTAAATTTTTATAATATTGAAATGTCATTTCAAAATTGTTTGTATAACAATTTTCGTTAACTAAAGATTTAATTTTGATCTTTTTATTAAATATAATAATATACATATATAAATTTATTAAAAATTCTAGTACAAGTAATTTATTAGTGTTTAATATTTATTATTTTTAAGTAATTAAAATAATTTTTATTTTTTCAAATATTTGTGCCAGAAGTTTCGGTTAAACAAACAATTTATTAATACATTTAATTTATTAAAAATTTATTAATTTAGTTAGAAAAAATAAAAATTTTAATGATAAAATAAAAATAAAAAATAATTTCTATAATATTTAAGTTTAAAAAATAAAAATTTAAGGACTAGGATTAGATACCCTATTAAAAATTATAAATAAAATATATTAAATTATTAAAATTTAAATATTTAAAATTAAAAATTATGGCGGTATAATAACTTATTAGGGAATTTTGTTTATAAATTGATAATACCCAAAATACCTTACTTTATTTATATTATTTATTTATTTCCGTTTTAAAAATTAATATTATATTTAATTTAAAAAAAAATAGGTACTTTTATAAATTCAGGTCAATATATAGTTTATAATAAAGCTTAAATGAAGTGCATTAATTAAATTTAATTTTATTATAAAATTTCAAAATAATAATTAAAAGAACTTAAAAGTAATAAAGTATTAGAAATACTAAATGAATAAGATATTTTATGTGTACAAATCGCCCGTCATTCTTATAAATTTAGACAAGTCGTAACATAGTAAATGTATTGGAAAATGTATTTAGATAAAATAAAGTGTCTGATTAGGTGTTAAATTGTAATTTTAATTATGAGAACTAATATTTCTCCTTTATTTTTAATTTTTTAGGATAATAATTTATAAAAATATTTATTTAGCATATAAAAAATGTATTTAATACTTATCTTATTTTAAGAAAACATTTTAAATGTGTATAGTTTCGACCTATAAAAAGATAAATAAATATTATCTCTTATTTTCAAAAATTATTTTATCTTTTAAATATAATAGAATTTCATTAAAAAAAAAATAAAAAAAATAAAAAAAAGTTAAGTATTGTGTTAAAACAACATAAGGATATTCAATAGGTTTTGAACCTAATACAGTAAGTAAAAAAAAAATAATTACAAAAATTCAAAAGAAATAAACATTTAATTTATAAAAATGTAGACCTTTTATTATTCTTTTTTTTTTAAAAGGCAAAAAAAAAAGGATAAAAATAGATATTACTAATATTACAACTCCTCCTAGTTTATTAGAGATTGATCGTAAAATAGCATAAGCAAATAAAAAATATCATTCAGGTTGAATATGTTCAGGGGTTACTATTGGATTTGCTATTAAAAAATTATCAGGGTCTCCTAAAAAAAAAGGGTAATAAAATAAAATAATTATAAAAAAAAAAAAAAAAAAAAAAAAACCAAGCAAGTCTTTTAACAAAAAAAAGGGGCTAAAAGAAATTTTTTTATAATTTCTATTAATACCTAAAACGTTATTTGATCCTGTAGTATGTAAAAATATTAAATGTAAAATAACTAAAAATATAATTAAAAAAGGTAAAACAAAATGAAAAACAAAAAATCGATTTAAAGTAGGATTTTCAACAGAAAATCCTCCTCATAATCAAACAACTATTAAATTACCTAAATAAGGAATGGCTGATAATAAATTGGTAATTACTGTAGCCCCTCAAAATGATATTTGACCCCAGGGTAAAACATACCCTAAAAAAGCAGTTGCTATAGTTATAAATAAAATAATTACACCTGAACATCAGGTTATATAAAAATAATAAGATATATAATAAATACCGCGACCAATATGAAGATATAAACAAATAAAAAATATAGAAGCCCCATTAGAATGTAAAATTCGTAAAAATCATCCTCAATTAATATCTCGACTAATATGAATAACTCTAAAAAAAGAATTTATAATATTAGGGGTATATTGTATAGCCAAAAAAATACCTGTTATAGTTTGAATTATTAAACATAAACCTAATAATGACCCAAAGTTTCATATATATGTAATATTTAAAGGAGTTGGTAAATGAAAAAAAGAATTTTTTATAATTTTAAATAAAGTATTTTTTTTAAAAAAAAATATAATCATTTATATTTTTCGAATGGCTCCTTTATCTTTTATTAAATAAATTAAATTTACCACACAAATTAACGTTAAAAATAAATAAATGATAAAAAAAGTAATACTATTTTTATTTTCCCTTAAAAAAAAGGTTATTATAGAATAAATATTTTTTATATAAAAAATATTTATTATATCATTATGAAAACTTTGTTTTATAAAAAAAAAAGAACTTAAAATTAAATAAATAAATACCATTTTTATAACATCTTTTTTTTTTAATATAAAAGAAAAAATTTCAGTAGAAATAAGCCTAATATTATATAAAAATAAAATTAAAATCCCTCCTAAAAATATTAAAAATAAAATATAAGAATTTCAAGATGAAAAAGAGTAAACTCTAATAAAAATACATAAAAAAAAGGTATTAATAATTAATATAACTCTTATTAATAAAGGGTGTTTTAAAAATATAAATAAAATTATAATAATCCAAAATCAATATAAAAAAAATAAAATATAATTAATTATAAATAGTTTATAACTATAATAGTATATTTAATTTACAAAATTAATATTTTTTTTAAATTATATAAACATAATAAAAAGTAAAATATTATTTATTAATTATTAACTAATTATATTTATATTTTCAATATAATGCTTTAAATATAAGCTAAATAAATTTATATTTAGTTTTAAAAGGTAAATAACATGAAAATATGCTTTTTAAAGTTAGAAACTTTAAATTAAGTTTACCAAATAATAAGTTAATTAAATTAATAAATGATTCTTTTATTAATTTCTTTAATTTTTATTATACTTATTTTAATAAGTGTTGCTTTTTTTACATTATTAGAACGTAAAGTTTTAAGATATATCCAATATCGTAAGGGCCCTAATAAAGTTGGGTTTATTGGTATTTTTCAGCCTTTTTCAGATGGTTTAAAATTATTTAGGAAAGAAATTATAATACCAAGTATATCTAATTTATTAATTTTTTTTTTTATACCGGTTTTAAATTTATTTATTAGAATTATAATTTGAGTATTAATACCTTATTTTTTTTCTCTTGTTTTTTTTAATATAGGCTTTATTTTTTTTATTTGTCTTTCTACTATAGGAGTTTATACTATTATTTTAAGGAGATGATCTTCTAACTCAAATTTTTCTATGTTAGGTAGATTACGTACAATTTCACAAATAATTTCTTATGAAATTAGCTTTTCATTAATTTTATTATCTTTTTTTTTAATAACTAATAGGTTAAGATTATACGAATTTTTTATTTTACAAAGAAAAAATTGATTTTTTTTTATAAGTGTTCCTATTAGAATAATATGGATTATTTCATGTTTTGCAGAAACTAATCGAACTCCTTTTGATTTTTCGGAAGGAGAATCTGAACTTGTATCAGGTTTTAATATTGAATTTTCATCATCTTTATTTGCTTATATTTTTTTAGCTGAATATTGTAGTATTATTTTTATATCAATATTAACTGTTATTTTAATATTTGGTAGAAATATTTTTAGTATTTTCTTTTATTTTAAAATGAGATTTTTATGTTTTTTATTTATTTGAATTCGAGGTTCTATGCCTCGTTTTCGATATGATAAATTAATATATTTAAACTGAAAAGTATTTTTACCTATTTCTATTATATATTTATTTTTTTTTTATAGATTAAGTTTAAATTTAAAATTATTTATTTAATTTTTACTTAAAATTTAAAAATATATAAAAAAATGAAATCAAAATTTAGGCTTATTTTAAGGAAAAAACCTTCCCCTATATAAATAAAAAAATTATATATTTTCATTAATTAAAGAAATTTTTTATTTGGAAAATAAAAGTAATTATTATACTAAATATATATTTTTTTCTAATAGAATTATACAATTCATTTATGAATCTTAAATTCATTACATTTATCTGTCATATTAAAAAAAATATAAGAAATCTTATTCTTTTTTAAAATTTTGAAAATTTTTAGTTTAATATAACTTAATATTTTATAAGTAAAAGATTTAAGTCATTTTTGGATTATGAATCCAATAGCTTAATATTTAGCTTATTTTACTATATAATTAAAATATATATTTAATTTTTCTTTGTAAAAGAAATATTTTTTTTTAAATTATAATTATACAAGAAAAATTAATTCATTATTAAATTAAAAATTTAATAGCTTATACTTAGCTTACTGTAAAAAATAAGGTAATATATACATAATTTATCCTATCAAGATAATCCTTTTTCAGGCACTTATTTTATTTAAATAATTATTGATATAATTAAAATAAATAATAAACTTAAAGTTTTAAATAATACTTTATTTGAACATAAAGATCGTGATATATTTAAAAATATATAAATAATAATACGTGTATAAGAGAAAGAAATAATTAAATTTATTATTAAAAAWWATWWTATATATATAAAAAAAAAAGAATTTATTATAGAAAATAAAGATAGTATTTTAATTAAAAATCCTAATAAAGGAGGAAACCCTAAAAAAGAAAAAAAAATTAAAATAATAAGTATTATATTATAATTAAAATTATAATTTTTTATATAAAAAATTTGAAAAAAAAAAAAAATATTTGATGTTTGTGTAAAAGTATATAATAAAATTATTAAAATAGTATAAAACATAAAATAAAAATAAAAATAAAGTATATTTATATTGCTTGATATAATTATTCAAATTATATGATTTATTGAAGAAAAAGTTATAAATAAACGTAAATCTATTTGATTTAGTGCTCCTAAATTACTAATAATAGAATTTATTAATATTAAAAAAACATAAATATTATACATAGATATTTTAAATCTAAAAACTAAAAATATTATAGGTAGTAATTTTTGAATTGTTATTACATACAAAAATCTTAATCAATTTAAAGTTTTTACTATAGATAATATTCAAAAATGATTTGGAAATAAACCCACTTTTATAAATAAACCAAATAAATAAATATAATAAAAATTTATTATTCCTAAAATAAAAAAAATAGAACCAAAACATTGAAAAATAAAATATTTTAAAGAGGAAAATCTTTCAGTAGTTCTTTTATTTAATAAAAGTTTTGGTACAAAAAATATAAGAGTAATTTCTATACTTATTCATATTATTAACCAAGTTATTCTATTTAAACCTAAAAATACACCTAAAAACATTATAAAGGTACATAAGCTTAAAAAAAAATTTATTTTATTAAAAAACATATATATATATATATATATTAAATATACTATTTATATGAATAAAATCATATATACATGAATCCTAAATTCATTACATTTATCTGCCAAAATAGAAGTATAAAAATTTATATTTATATAAATTTTATGGTCCTTTCGTACTAATAAAAATAATTAATTTAAAGATAGAAACCAACCTAACTCACGTCGGTTTGAACTCAAATCATGTAAGAATTTTAAAGGTCGAACAGACCTAATATATTATAATTTTTACTTTATAAATTTATCTTAATTCAACATCGAGGTCATTAAAAAATATTAAAATAAGTGCTTTATATATTATTAATGCTGTTATCCCTAAGGTAACTTTTTAATCAATAAGTATTGGTTATTATAAACTAAAAGTTTATTTAATAAAAAATAGTTTTAATTTTATTTTTACTTCCCCAGTAAATTTTTTGTTTAAAATAAGTTCTATAGGGTCTTATCGTCTTTTAAAAAAATTTAAGCTTTTTCACTAAATTATTAATTTTATTTTGTTTTTTTAAAACAGTTTTTAATTCATTAAACCTTCATTATATTCATAAATTAAATGACAATTTATTACGCTACCTTAGTATTATTATATAACCGTTTAAAATTAATCACCGGGTAGGTTATACTTATCATAACAAAGATAAGAGATGTTTTTGTTAAACATTTGATTAAAATATTTGCTTAATTCTAAAAAAAAAGTTTTTATAATTACTTATAAAATCATTTTAATTAAAAAATATTTATTAAAAAATTAATTTTTTTAATTTAAGAAAATAAAATAAATTCTAAGTTTAATTATATAAATAATATATTAAATTAAAAAATATTTAAATGATTTTATATTATTTTGCTTAACCAAGATAATATTTTTTTAATAATTAATATTTTTTTATTAATTTATTAAATTTTAAAATTAATTCAATTAATTTTAAAATTAACCAGATATATAAAATATTGTAAACATTTAGCTTCAAAATAAAAGTTTAAAATATTTTTAAAACAAAAATTTATTTACTTTTATTTATATATAATTTTATTCGGGAATAAAATTTATTTTTAATTTTTAATTTACCCTGATACTAAAGGTAAAATATTTATATTAACTTTATTTATATAGAACTTAAATTATTAAATTAAAAAATAATAAAATTTTTTTGTATTCAAAAGCTACTTAAACAAAAAATAATTTTTTTTAATCTTAAAGGTTAAACTTTTTTCCATAATTATAGACTATGTTATTATGTTAATCTTTAATTAATTCAAGAAAGGAAAATCAATTTATAACCATTTTTAAACTCCAAATTTACTATTTTATTTTATTAAATTATTCCTTGATTATTTCTATTATATAGGGGAAGGTTTTTTCCTTAAAATAAGTCTAAATTTTGATTTCATTTTTTTATATATTTTTAAATTTTAAGTAAAAAAAAAAAGAAATTTCGAAATTTCTTTTTTTTTTTACTTAAAATTTAAAAATATATAAAAAAATGAAATCAAAATTTAGACTTATTTTAAGGAAAAAACCTTCCCCTATATAATAGAAATAATAAATGACTTATCTTTTAATATTAATAATTTTTTCACTAATTTTTTCTTTTATAAAGAATTATTTACATTTTATGAACGTTTTAATTATTTTTGAA